TAAAATATTAGAATATTTAAATTTAAATAATTATATATTTATAATATATATTTAAATAATATATATTTATATTTAAAAATATATTAATTAAAAATATATTAATTTATATATATTAATTTTTTATTAATTTTTTAATTTTAAATTGAATTAAATTATTGAATTAAATTCATTTTTGTATTTAATAAAAGAAAAGTAAAAAAGGAATTCTTTCTTTTCGGTAACCCCTAGTGAAAGAATTTAGTCGGCCGTCTTCCGATTGGTTTACAGAGACAATCGGGAGACGGTAAGGATTAGATCAAATGGAAATAAGAGTATGCGAAGTGATCTATCTTGATTCTATATTCTTTTTTACTTAATGAAATGGGGGGCAACAAAATAAAGCATAGGTCTTATTATTCCTACCTGTTAGTAACATTCATTCCCTTAATACTTCCAAGGGTGTCTCCGGATATTTTGTTTGTGCTTAATGTTTTCTGATTATACTAGAAATCATATAAGAACTTGTTAGATGTTATAATTGGATTTATTGGATTCTTTCGTCAATGATGTTAGGCCAGAATCCCTTTTTGACTCTGTGCCAGTGATTCCACTATTATTAGTGAACAATAATGAGATAATTCCTTCATATTGATAGAGATAGGAGACATAATTTACATGGATATAGTAAGTCTCGCTTGGGCTGCTTTAATGGTAGTCTTTACATTTTCCCTTTCCCTCGTAGTATGGGGAAGAAGTGGACTCTAAGGGTACTACTAATTGAGTTGAGGGAAAAAACAAAAATCAAACTGTATCAATTGTTTTATAGATGGGTTCTGAAATTTTTTTCATTTTGATATTTAATTCATTAATTCCATTTCGAAATTGAATTCAAAAATATCTGCATTTCGGAATTCTAGTGTATTCGAGTGGAGTAATGTATTCTATGGATAATATAGAAATTGAAAATACTCTTTCAATTAAACAAATATTTGAATTATTCCCATGTTCGTATTTTTAAAGTCAAGGGAATCCAAATAATAGGAAATTTATTCCAACCGAATTCTTTCTAAAATTTCGATTTCGATGAACTGGCTCTTACCAAAGTTATATATGGACAATGAGGAACCGCGGAACCCTTTTTTTTATTTCTTTTTTTATTCCCCCCCCCTTTTTTCACTTTTTTCAAAGAGAAAAGAAATCCGTTTTTTTATTAGTTATTAAATGGATACACACTTTCTATAGGAAACAAGATAGACATAGTAGTTGTCTAAGGAGATACTACACATAATAAGATATTGCCGTTGCCTTAGGCGAGTCACATATTACGTACTTACCGCTTGTTTTATTATTTTTTTTATTATTTTTTTTTAGTTTCGAAATTGGATTTATGCTTTCATTTCATATCATGGTTCAAACGTTAAAAATCGGTTGGTTTTTCCTAATCTTTTCGAAATAGGAAAAAGTTTCCCATAGAACCCCTGGATCATCTGTCAACTATTTAATCAATTACTTCTTCGGAATGCTAAAAAGATTATTTGATTTTTTTAAATATGATACCGGGATTGGTCTTGAAAATAATCAGAAATCTAGAAATTCGAATCGGAAGAATAAGAGTTGCCTTTTGATTATTTCAGATTGATTGGAACCAATACAAATCAAATAGATGAAACAAAGAAAAAAATTGGGACGCTATGTACATTACATATATGTGATTGATATTCTATATATATGAAGATAGATATTGTAAATTGATCCATATTAAACCTCTATCTTTATAGAGTAAAACTTTATACATTACAATAATAGATAGTATGAATAATAGATAGTATGGTAGAAAGAAAAGAAATAGATCTTTTTTCTTTCTACCATACTATCAGATTTCATAGAATACTGCTGATTCTAGTCCGATCATTTCATTTAAGAGTAAGACGCGAAATTGAAATCCTTTTTCATTTTTTTCTTCCATCATTGAGAACTAAGAAGTCAAGTTTAAGTCAAATTAATCACTTTGGCTTATCGTTTTTACGTAAATTATCAGTAAGAAGGCAGTAGGAACTAGAATGAACAGTGCAGTAGCAATAAATGCGAGAATATTTACTTCCATAATCTCATCGTTAGATTTCTCTTTAATTCGCAATAACTCGGGATTTAATCCCATAGAGATGATAAATCTTTCGTCGGTAAATTCGATGGTATAAATTACATCTCGATGATATCGAATCGGATCAATATCATGAATAACAATATCTGAGCTATCAAATCGATTCATCGTCAAGAATTGAATAGTATAACATAGGAAGATCTTTTATCCATCCCAAATTCCAAATTTTATTTCTTCAAGAATTCCTTTACTTTTTTTATTGTAAAAATTTGTTTTCTTTCTTCGGCAGAACCTTTACTAAAAAAAAAGATCAAACAAAGATTCCCTCGATATCGAGGGAATCTTTGTTTGATCTTTTTTTTTTAATATTCTAATCCTTCAATTAGTAATAGGATAACCATATATCAAAAGTTCAGTGTGAAATTTGAATGAGATAGATTGTTTAAAATGCAAATAATTAGAAATTGAAATTAATACTTGAGGTTATACAAAATCGGAGCCAGAAAAGGATATACTTTTAATCCTTAATCCTAAAGTATTCTATCAAAATAAAAGGAACTGCGTTCCATTTATTTTGTATCGTGCAAATTCCATTTGTGTGTGTGTGTGTTCGCGGTAAACATATTCTATAGTACTCGATTTCATTACACAGATCGGGAGTAATCGTAAAAGCCAGGTCTAGTAGTACGGTATCTCTTTCTTTTGGAATCCTGAATATGACGCTACTAATAATTGTACTAATCCAGATATGTTTCTTTTCCATCAATCAGTATTAGTTGAAGAAATGGAAATTACCATATTGGTTTGATGAGAAATGTGAAACGAAAAAAAAGAAAGATCCCTGTTAGGAATGAGATTATGTTTGTTATTTTGACTCCCTTTCACAGAAGAAATGAATTGATGTATTTTTTTATTGGATTTCTATCCATCGGGACTGACGGGGCTCGAACCCGCAGCTTCCGCCTTGACAGGGCGGTGCTCTGACCAATTGAACTACAATCCCAGGAAAAAAAGTGTACAGCATGCATATTCTTACGATTTCATTCAAACCCTTTCTATTTCGATTTTAGATTAGAATTGTCTTGTTCTAACTGGCAGAGACGGGACTAATATATTGATATCTATATGGATATGCACTTTAGCGAGATCGACACGGATTACTAGTAATCTGTTCGTTATTGCCAAATCGATTGAAAATCCATCTTTCAATGAATCAATGAAAATAAAAAAGGGAGTCTTTTTTATTTAGACTTTATACTTACAGATCTTGATATGAATCTAGATCATTAGCAAGATCTGAATTTTGGAAAAAATACGTAATAAAATAAATAGCGGTAGGGATGTATCAGATTTAGATTCTTCCGTATCAGAGCGCATCGGGCATTTCCGGAGAACAACAAATGGTTACATCATTTCATGGTGGATCGGCGAATTATTGGGCCGAGCTGGATTTGAACCAGCGTAGACATATTGCCAACGAATTTACAGTCCGTCCCCATTAACCGCTCGGGCATCGACCCAGGAAGAATCAATTTCAGTCTTTATTGATAATCCACGATCAACTTCCTTTCGTAGTACCCTACCCCCAGGGGAAGTCGAATCCCCGCTGCCTCCTTGAAAGAGAGATGTCCTGAACCACTAGACGATGGGGGCATACTTGCCCGACCGCCATTATACTATGTTCATAGTATGAACAGTTTTTTGAAATTGTCAATATAATGGAATGATATGACTCGATCAGAAGTATCTTTCCGTCTTTCAGAATTCCATAAAATTTTTTGATTCATCATTTGAATTTAAAAATTGTTCATTCCAATCGCCACTCTAGAATTCTAAAAATCGAAAAATAAGTAATACGAAAGAAAGCTAGGAGCCTTTCGGGGAATGATTGGTTTGCCGGAAAAGGCGAGGGGGTTAAACTTCATTTCTTTCACTTTCAGTCATTGTTAAGATTCGGCGGGCATATTTCTATCTCACACTAAGCCGGGAAATTAAAAAACGATAATCAATCTGGAAATCCGGGAAGAGGGATAGGGATCAACAAGTTATTGAAAAATTGTTTTTCGATAAGAATTTGGTTGAGGGACAAATTGAATCCATTTATCACTGATTCGATGAAAAATCTTGTAGCTATGTTGAGTTGGTGGGTACATGTATCAATCAAATGAATTTCGTTATGATGAGGATCAATTCAATTAGAATCGGTTTTGAAATAATTCATTCCATTGATATTTAGCAAATCCAATATCCATAAACCTTTTTACATATACTATACTCACCAGGTAAATCAAATTTATTGTTCCTTAATGAGCAATGAGCCGCTATGCGGATAAAATCTATCTATGTACATATATTCGAATTTCATATAATAAGTATATGCAGAAATAAATATATGCACTAGACTCATAGTGGCTAGTTCCTTATTCAGGAATTGAATCAAGCGGGGCCCTTTTAACTCAGTGGTAGAGTAACGCCATGGTAAGGCGTAAGTCATCGGTTCAAATCCGATAAGGGGCTTTTTGCTTTTTTCATAAACCACCAGCGGTAGTATGCATATTTGAAGAGAGAATAGAGATATTGTTGATATTTGTAATAAAAAAACTAAGGAATCGTAGAATTTCATTAGAAAATGGAATTCTGAATTCTAATAAGTTATCATTCTAATGAATTCGAATATAGTAATTCGAGTTAGAAAGTGGAACATTTTGTTTATTATTTTATTAGAATAAATAATGATAAGTCATCCCCTTTAATTGCCAGATATTCCTATTTTATTCCTATTTTCTATTATTCCAATCAAAATCAATTGGAAAGATTTTAAATCAACAAAAGAAAAAGTAAGTAAACCTAACCCATTGAATCAGAACTATATCTACTATTCTGATATTAAATCTGATATTCAAAATCAACTATTCTGATA